TTTTTTTTCACCCAAGAGAGCTCGTTAAAACAAAAAGGCATTACTTTCGCCCGTCTTGACCTCTCTCTTCTTTAAAGGATGACTTAAAATCAACGCATTTTTAAGGAGTAATTTCAAAAACCACACATTTCTTCTAAGCATAGAATATTAAGTGTAATTATTTCCCTTCACAAAAAGAACCAGTAATATCTCAAAAAGAGAGCCACCCTCACCTGCTTCCCCCGGCTAGCCCCGGGCACCCATTTATTGCTCTTACTTTTTTTATTTCGCCACCACTAAGCAAATATTATTTTTATTTTAAAAATTAATTTTTAAACTAGTAACATTATTCTTATCATGTGTTTCCCCTATGTTTTTCCCGCCCCACTCGATTTTAAGTAAAATTGGAAAAATTTCCTGATGTACCCCCTTACAGACCAACAAAATTTTTTGTTACTTAGGGAAAACCTTAAAGAGAAAATTCCAACCTCCCTTTACTCTTTATTAGGCATTTCCAGTCAAATCTTGTTTTTTCCTCCAAAAAATTCACCGTTTTTGAAATTGATAAATGCTACTCTCTAATTTATTTCTCCCGTACTTTCCCACCTCTCTCCGTTTTAAAGAATAAACAAAAATATTTCAAAAACCACACATTTCTTCTAAACATACAACATTCAATATAGTTTTTTTTTCACCCAAGAGAGCTCGTTAAAACAAAAAGGCATTACTTTCGCCCGTCTCGACCTCTCTCTTCTTTAAAGGATGACTTAAAATCAACGCATTTTTAAGGAGTAATTTCAAAAACCACACATTTCTTCTAAGCATAGAATATTAAGTGTAATTATTTCCCTTCACAAAAAGAACCAGTAATATCTCAAAAAGAGAGCCACCCTCACCTGCTTCCCCCGGCTAGCCCCGGGCACCCATTTATTGCTCTTACTTTTTTTATTTCGCCACCACTAAGCAAATATTATTTTTATTTTAAAAATTAATTTTTAAACTAGTAACATTATTCTTATCATGTGTTTCCCCTATGTTTTTCCCGCCCCACTCGATTTTAAGTAAAATTGGAAAAATTTCCTGATGTACCCCCTTACAGACCAACAAAATTTTTTGTTACTTAGGGAAAACCTTAAAGAGAAAATTCCAACCTCCCTTTACTCTTTATTAGGCATTTCCAGTCAAATCTTGTTTTTTCCTCCAAAAAATTCACCGTTTTTGAAATTGATAAATGCTACTCTCTAATTTATTTCTCCCGTACTTTCCCACCTCTCTCCGTTTTAAAGAATAAACAAAAATATTTCAAAAACCACACATTTCTTCTAAACATACAACATTCAATATAGTTTTTTTTTCACCCAAGAGAGCTCGTTAAAACAAAAAGGCATTACTTTCGCCCGTCTCGACCTCTCTCTTCTTTAAAGGATGACTTAAAATCAACGCATTTTTAAGGAGTAATTTCAAAAACCACACATTTCTTCTAAGCATAGAATATTAAGTGTAATTATTTCCCTTCACAAAAAGAACCAGTAATATCTCAAAAAGAGAGCCACCCTCACCTGCTTCCCCCGGCTAGCCCCGGGCACCCATTTATTGCTCTTACTTTTTTTATTTCGCCACCACTAAGCAAATATTATTTTTATTTTAAAAATTAATTTTTAAACTAGTAACATTATTCTTATCATGTGTTTCCCCTATGTTTTTCCCGCCCCACTCGATTTTAAGTAAAATTGGAAAAATTTCCTGATGTACCCCCTTACAGACCAACAAAATTTTTTGTTACTTAGGGAAAACCTTAAAGAGAAAATTCCAACCTCCCTTTACTCTTTATTAGGCATTTCCAGTCAAATCTTGTTTTTTCCTCCAAAAAATTCACCGTTTTTGAAATTGATAAATGCTACTCTCTAATTTATTTCTCCCGTACTTTCCCACCTCTCTCCGTTTTAAAGAATAAACAAAAATATTTCAAAAACCACACATTTCTTCTAAACATACAACATTCAATATAGTTTTTTTTTCACCCAAGAGAGCTCGTTAAAACAAAAAGGCATTACTTTCGCCCGTCTTGACCTCTCTCTTCTTTAAAGGATGACTTAAAATCAACGCATTTTTAAGGAGTAATTTCAAAAACCACACATTTCTTCTAAGCATAGAATATTAAGTGTAATTATTTCCCTTCACAAAAAGAACCAGTAATATCTCAAAAAGAGAGCCACCCTCACCTGCTTCCCCCGGCTAGCCCCGGGCACCCATTTATTGCTCTTACTTTTTTTATTTCGCCACCACTAAGCAAATATTATTTTTATTTTAAAAATTAATTTTTAAACTAGTAACATTATTCTTATCATGTGTTTCCCCTATGTTTTTCCCGCCCCACTCGATTTTAAGTAAAATTGGAAAAATTTCCTGATGTACCCCCTTACAGACCAACAAAATTTTTTGTTACTTAGGGAAAACCTTAAAGAGAAAATTCCAACCTCCCTTTACTCTTTATTAGGCATTTCCAGTCAAATCTTGTTTTTTCCTCCAAAAAATTCACCGTTTTTGAAATTGATAAATGCTACTCTCTAATTTATTTCTCCCGTACTTTCCCACCTCTCTCCGTTTTAAAGAATAAACAAAAATATTTCAAAAACCACACATTTCTTCTAAACATACAACATTCAATATAGTTTTTTTTTCACCCAAGAGAGCTCGTTAAAACAAAAAGGCATTACTTTCGCCCGTCTCGACCTCTCTCTTCTTTAAAGGATGACTTAAAATCAACGCATTTTTAAGGAGTAATTTCAAAAACCACACATTTCTTCTAAGCATAGAATATTAAGTGTAATTATTTCCCTTCACAAAAAGAACCAGTAATATCTCAAAAAGAGAGCCACCCTCACCTGCTTCCCCCGGCTAGCCCCGGGCACCCATTTATTGCTCTTACTTTTTTTATTTCGCCACCACTAAGCAAATATTATTTTTATTTTAAAAATTAATTTTTAAACTAGTAACATTATTCTTATCATGTGTTTCCCCTATGTTTTTCCCGCCCCACTCGATTTTAAGTAAAATTGGAAAAATTTCCTGATGTACCCCCTTACAGACCAACAAAATTTTTTGTTACTTAGGGAAAACCTTAAAGAGAAAATTCCAACCTCCCTTTACTCTTTATTAGGCATTTCCAGTCAAATCTTGTTTTTTCCTCCAAAAAATTCACCGTTTTTGAAACTTATTATTTCCCCTCTTCATAAAACTTTCATTAAATTTTGCATCTTACTTATTCTACTTTAGGGGAACGGCTTCTGCTCGTATATCAGGGGCATGAACCCTATAACTTTTTTAGTTTATCCCCTAACAACTACCTAAACAGAAGTATCGTTTCAACTCAGCACAACAGAGAGATAAAAAAAATGACGATTGTTACACAACACCACTAGTCAACAAACCTCCACCAAATGCTATTCTAGTTTAAGGTAATCAATAGTTTTATTGGATAAACCTACCCTGTTACTCATACAAGATTCTTTAAATTAGACCAACTTACTCAAGCATTTAACACTCCCAAAGTGTTAGTTTTTTTTAAACTATGATCTATTAATAAAAATTTTTATACAACCTGATAACCAAGTTTTATTCTTTGAACTTTTTACTTATATTTCAGTAATGCCTATTTGACCTTACAGCTATATCCTTTTTTATTAACATTCATAAACAGTTATATTAACACCAAGTAATTTTTATTATTCATTTAATTTACGTGAATAAACCATATTAAATTATTCGATTTATCATTTTATTGGATCTAAAGTTAAATTTAGCTTTGGAAAAATGAATTATCCATATGGCAGAATTATGAGCTCTGAAACTTTATTTAGTTTACTTTCCAACCACCTAAAACTTATTATATCTTTGTCACCACAAAACAACATTTTAATTTAAACTAAGGTAGATTAGGTTAATCAATACTTATTAAATATTTTTTAAATACTATCTTACAGTAAAGGAAAGCTTTATTTGTAAGCAACTGAAGATTGACAATCTTACGTTATCGTTTAACTATTTCCTCTAGCTAAAACATTAAATAATAAACTTATTAATTCTTAACTAGAGCCTTACTCCGAGCCAGTGGACCACTAGTAACCCTAACTATAGTTACTGCACAAACCATCACTAATAAAAGATGGGCAGATAAATAAATAATTAATATTCCTCATTCCGCATGTAAAGATAAATCTAAACAATCTATTTTCCCATTAAGCTCCTTAAAAAAAAACTTCGACATAAATAAAGGTTCTTTTAAAATATAAGCAAAACTTTTAACAAAAATAGTTCTAATAAAAATCAGACTTAAAGTATCTTGCACCCCTAAACTCACTCTTCTCTCCACAACACCAACTTTTTCAACTCGCCGAACAAAAGATGTTAAAGCTACACAATAAGCAACAAGAACTACCACCCCTGCTACCGCCCCTATATATACACAGAATCTTAAAAATGATAGATCTATCAGATAAAGAACTAAAGTTACTGATAAAGCAACTCTTATTAACAACCACACAAGAACAAATTCTTTAATGTTTATACTTAAAATGTACCATAACAAAACTCCTAAAATTAATAAAAACATATATACTACCATAATCTTTAAACCATTTAAATAAATCTTTCTAAAAAAACTTTTGTAAAAATCCTACCACTTTTCCCGTATAGAAAGGCCAAACATAAACGAAAAGAATCACTAGAATTCAAATCACATCCACAAAATGTCAATATCACACGGTATATTTTACAAAAAATAAATCTTGCCCCTTTCTAAAATGACAGAGTATTAAACGTACCCAAACAACAGTCAGCATCAATGCCCCAGCTACTACGTGACTTGCGTGAAACCCAGTTAAAACAAAAAAACATGAAGAAAATACTCTATCGTTAATTCTATAAGGTAACTCATGATACTCATGATACTGAACAGACATAAAAATAATTCCTAAAATAATTGTAATAGACATCCATTTTATTCCTTCTAATCGATAACTTTCAAATCTTTTTGAGCCCAACCAAACACTATTAAACAAATTAATATAACAGTGAGCAACATTTGCAGTTACTCCTGAAGTTACTAACACCACTAAGTTGTACAAAGGTTCTCCTAAAAAGTGTAACGGAACAATTCCCCGAGGAGGCCATCCGGGCACTTCTGAAAACATTAGTTCTCCGTTACCACAGTTAAACCAAGCTCAAAAAAACCTTACAAAAAAAAATCTCTCAGACACAAGAAATATTTTAAAACCCAATCGGAATACCTTTCGAACTAATATTGTATGCCGCCCTTGGTATGCACCTTCATAAATAACATCCCTTCATCATCCAAAAGCAGCCACAACTACTAAAGACATGAATAACCAAACTCAAAACAAAGGCCCCCCATGAAGAAATTTAATAGTTCTAAACGCCGCACCACCGACCCCAACAGAAGCCACAATTGGCCAAATTCTCAACTGAATTAAAGGATAACCAGTACGAGCTATAAAGTAATAAAATACTTTTACTTCTTGGGCCGAAACCAAGCACACTTAACTTATGCTAATTACTTTAATTACTACAAGAAAAAAGAAATAAGAAAAATGAATGCTATTAATGCTGCACCACCTATCAATTTCAACTGCCCCCTCCGATAAAGATTGGAGCCTCTTCTCATAATATCAAATAACCCCTCATACCAGAAAAAAGCACACCACCCCTTCTCCACAAAAAAAAGAGTATTAACACATTTATCCAAAAATTTTCTACCTAAAAAGTTTCCTCTAACGTCTCTTAGAAATCACATCTTCACTACAAATCATTCCGCAAATCTAGAACAGTTAGTTTTTTTAAGCAGTTTCTGACCATATGACCAGATGAAGAGAGTGACTAAAGTTAACCCTTGAATTATTATAATTATAGAAATTCTTCCTTTATTCATAAACATAAATTCAGAAAAATGATTAAAATAAGATCTAAATATATAACCGCTTAATAATGCACAGACTCCTAACATGCTAATTGGGAACAAACACCATTTTCTTCAATCTAATTCCCCACTTACAGAAAAATATCTTTTCTTTACAGCTAGATCATACAAAACACGTCCAGAATAAAGACCCGTAATTCCCACTGATCTGTAAATTATGAAAACCTTTAATACCCCCGAATCCCCAGACAAAACTCTTTCTACAATAATGTCTTTTGAATAGAACCCCGATGTAAAAGGAAGACCTGTCAACCTCCCAAAACATACTGTTAACCATGAAAACACAATTGGAGCCTTTCACCAGACTCCTCCTATAAACCGATAATCTTGAACACCACCTCTTACAAAAATTAATACCCCCACACACAGAAATATCATTGACTTGAAATACGCATGAGTAATTAAATGGAAAAAACAAATTACAGGAAGCCCTATACTCAAACCGAACAACATTACCCCAAGTTGTCTTAAAGTTGACAAAGCTACAACTTTTTTTAAGTCAACCTCATATATCGCCGCCATCCCAGAAAGAGTCAAAGTTATAATAGATGTAAACATCATTAAAAAATTTAAAATCCCCACCGAGAATACCTCAGAAAACCGCAACAACACATAAATTCCGGCCGTCACCAAAGTAGAAGAATGAACTAACGTGGAAACAGGAGTAGGAGCAGCTATAGCAGCTGGTAGCCAAGCAGAAAATGGCACTTGTGCACTCTTAGTCATTCTAGCAATTAATACTATTACTAATATTCAAACCCTAATATGCCCAAGTCTTAAATCTCAAAACCCCCAAGAGACACATTCGATACCCAACCCTAAAAATATAATAAAAAATATATCCCCTACTCGATTCCTTAGTAAAGTAATTATTCCGGCCATTAATGAATCCCTATTATTATAATAAATTACTAATAAAAAAGATGTCACTCCTAACCCATCTCAGCCAACCATCAACCCGAACATTCTAGGTATAAAAATCAAAGCTCCTATTGCACAGACAAAAAGCATTAATATTCCAATAAAACGAACACCATCTTGCTCTCCAGACATATAAAATACACTATAAACACAAACACATCTTGCAATACAACAAACAGTACTCATAAACACTACTGAATAAAAATCAAAAGTTAAAGGAAAAGAAATAGGATAAAGAAAATATCTCCTTAAATCGAATTCCACCACCACCCCAACACCCGATGAAACCTCCCCATAAAAAATTAATACTAATAGCAACCCTACAATTCCTAATCATAATGCACAAGAAACAAACTTTAAATAGACATTATTTAACTTCAAGGTCAAAGCCCTTAATGTGCTCCTAAGATTTACAAAATCCCAATCTATATAAACTATTTGACCGAAAGTAATTAAAAGCCAATCACAAACCTAATCTATATAAATTATGAAAAATTAGAGGAGAAGAAAATTTCTACCTTCTTAGTGTAAATAAGCCACACTTTTTATGCTATCTCCTCTACCAGATAGAATATTTTCTACCTCTTGAGCCTAAATCAAGTACATTCATCTTCTGCTAATCTGGAAAGCCCTAGGGAAAATCCCTCTTTCGAAGCTGCAATTCGCTGTTCAATATAAACTATAAAGCCGAGATATTGGAGGACACCCCCGTTATCACCACATCAAGGTAACCCATAAACTCTGGCACAATATCCATTCACAAAGGATAAAGCATTACCGCTCTACTTTTTCATTTGAAGTGAACTAGTCTGTTAACTTAATCCTTTATAACTAATCCTTAAAAGGAATTTCTTCGACATATAAAACGTTCAAAAACACAAATAAAAACGCTTGAAATAAACCAATAAATAGTTCTCAAACAGTGAAAAACATAAGAAAAAGTATGAAAAAAAGCCCCTTTAGAAATATACCATTCTGAAGACACACATGTAATTTTCTTCTTAACCCAAAAAAGACTACTTCACCCGCAATAATATTAAACCCCAACCGTAACACCAAGGTGAAGGCACGAGCCACCAGACTTACAGACTCTGCTACCGTAAGTAACCAACGTAATAATCTCCTATCAACAGGAATAATTAAATGACAAACTAAATTTACTCAAAAAGGAGACCAAAACATTAATATCCCCGTCGACCAAATAGTGAAAGAAAATACTATTCCCACATAAAAATCACGAGTAATAGCATAAACTCCTGGAATTAAACCTAAAACATTAAATCATAAAAGACATAAAAACATACTAGTCAACACCCCGATTGCTCCTGGAAAACGTAGAATATTTCTTCTCTCTTTTCTCTTATAGGCGTATGAAAATAACATTTCAGCTACCCAAATACCACCAGCCTCCCCTCGGCTTAATTTAAACCCTGAAAACTGTCCAAGATGAAAAAGAAGTAAAAGAATACCGCTTCCTCAGAAGAAAATAAAACCAACGACTTTACCACCAATACTCAAACCCCTAAGGTAATCAAAACTCCTAAAAATATCAACTGCCATTAATTTATTAGACATCTGTATTATAATTTAATTAAATCCCTATAAACCTAGTTTAAACCACATTGATTTTATTTAATATAATATTATAAAAAATAGACAAGTCACACTTTTGACCTGGATCCTTTCGTACAATAGTTCAAATTAATAAAGATAGAAACTGACCTAGTTTGCACCGGTCTAAACTCAGATCATGTTGGGTTTTAAAGGACGAACAGTCCTACTCCTCTAGCTCCTGCAACCAGACAGATACCCAAATCCAACATCGAGGTCGCAAACCTTCTTTTCGATTAGTCCTCTAAAAGAAGATAACGCTGTTATCCCCAGGGTAACTTTTTCATCTGACTCTATTTAGAGGATCCTTTATATTATTTTATAAATAGTTAATTTTATATCCCTACTGCCCCAGTAAAACTTCCTGTCTGTTTATTAAACAAACATTTATTAAGCTCCATGGGGTCTTCTCGTCTTTTACAAATATTTTGGCCTTTTCACCAAAAAGAAAATTTTGAACATTGTTAAGGAGACAGTTTTTCCCACGTCAACCCATTCATACCGTCCCCCAATTAAAGGGCAATTTATTACGCTACCTTAGTACAGCTACCAACTGCAGCCGTTAAGGGCTCACCCCACCGGGCAGGGCCGACCCTCATTATTAGTTACCTGAGGGCCATGTTTTTAATAAACAGGCGAGAAAACTTTTTGCCGAGTTCCTTCTCAACAATTTTTTATTTTTAAACCTGAAAGGTCTTGCTTATTTTATTTTAAAAGTGATTATTCACCAATCCCGATTTCTTGATAAGACAGGATTATTAATTATTTTCCAAGAAAATATATAACCGAAAATTATATTCTACTAATTTTATACTAATTTGATCACTAATAATTATTATAACAAGAAAAGTACTACAATAACAAAAGATAATAAGTCTATATCTAAATAACTATAAATAAATAAGTAATTTGACCTCAATATCGATTAGTAATCTTTTTACAAATTTTACCGAGCTAACCCCCAGTAAACTCAATCAAAATAATTTTTTCTTAAAATATACTTTTTCTGCACGTAGATGCATTTCCTTCTCAACCAGCTATCAACTTTTCCGAATGACATTTCACCCCTAACTATTCCTGTACACATAATTATGCAACATTATTTTTACTCCTAGGAACATTACTTATGAGGAAGAAGTTCTTATCAACCCCTTAAGCATGCCTACCAATAAAACAGTTAGCTCTAAAATTTTCAGGATAAAATAATAAATTTTCAAACTCTATAAACCATGATACAAAAAGTACAGAAATAAAATCTCTCTATAAAAAATAACTTGTTAATATAAAATTTATTCAACATTTTAATTCCCTCAAAGTACACGTTAATACACCGATTTAGCTAATGAAGTAACTGTAATTAACTCAGACCTTTTTCTTGGAAGGAAAAAATACTTATTATACTACTACTCCGCTATTTGTATCTACAATAGCTTTACCAACTTCTCCCACAGTAACTTGGGAATCGGATAACTATAAAAATAAAAAAAATAAAAACAAGTACTATATTTACCAAAGTCAATAAAAGGATACTCCACAGGACACGCGCCAGTATATCTTAAAAAGACAAAATTTGATACAAAAAGCCAAAAATAAAACTTAGCAAGAGGATTAAACTGGAACCCCCTAATAAATCCTTTCCTAATTGAGCTAAACATTGGAAGTGTATATAATACGAGAACAGAAGCGGCCAGAGCAACTACTCCCCCTAGTTTTGTTGGAGTAGAACGTAAAATTGAATAGGCAAATAAAAAATATCACTCTGGCTGAATATGTTTAGGGGTTTCCCTAGGATTTGCAAGCAAAAAGTTTTCAGGGTCACCAAACAAATCAGGAAAAAGCAGACAAACACTTATTAAAACCATTATATATACACCAATCCCTAATAAATCTTTATAAAAATAATATGGGTAAAATGGTACCAAATCACAACTCCTGTCGACCCCTAAAACATTAGAAGATCCCGTTTCATGAAGAAGACCTAAGTGAACCAATATTAATAATACAAGAACAAAAGGCATTAAAAAATGTAATACAAAAAACCGTTTAAGAGTAGCCCCACAAATATGATTTGCTCCCCATATTAAATTTACAATTTTTACCCCGAATTTCGGAATTACGGTAAAAAGATTAGTAATTACAGTTGCCCCTCAAAACGATATTTGCCCTCACGGAAGAACGTAACCTGTAAAAGCAATAGCCATCAATAATACAAGTATTGTTACTCCACACGACCACACACTACCCAACTTGTAAGACTCATAAAAAAGACCCCGCCCAGTATGAATATAAACACAAATAAAAAACATGGAGGCCCCATTTGCATGACAACCCCGAATTAACCACCCATATTCAACGTCCCGTATGATATAAACCACAGAAGAAAATGCATCTCTTACACTTGGGGTATAGTATATTACTAGTATTAAACCACTAATAATCTGTATAACCAAACATCACCCTATTAAAGAGCCAAAATTTCATAAATATCTTAAATACCTGGGTACAGGAAATTCTAACACCAACTTCACAAGTTTTTGACTGATAGGAATACCTAATTTTCTCATCTAAGAAGACAATAGTAAAACTTGTACCTTGGATATATTAAATCCACAACATATAAGAATACTTCTTATTTAAACCACATTTATATATAAATAATTTTATTAAAATAAAATACTCAAACAAAAATAAAACGCCAGAAGACTCAAACTAAGAGGAAGTAATTTAGTTCAACAAAACCTTATGAGCAGATCATAACGGTAACGAGGTATCCTCCCTCGAATTCCAACAAAAAAATAAGAAAATAAAACTATTCATACCCTAAACATAAAATTTGAAATCATTCCTCCCCTACCAACTCTTAGAAAGATAACACCAGTTAACATTCTCATAAAGAAAATTCTTCCATACTCTCCTAACGCAATTAAAGCAAAACCTGCCCCACCAAACTCAACAGTATACCCAGACACAAGCTCAGATTCTCCTTCTACAAAATCAAATGGAGCCCGATTTAATTCAGCCAAACTTACGATTACTCACATCAAAAAAACCTCCATGCACATTAAAAGTATCCCCATACCCCTTATTCGGAAATCCACTACCCTTAGACACTTGATAATTACTAAAGGAACTAAAATGATCGTTGTAAAAACAATTTCATAAGAAATTGTTTGAGCCACACCGCGTATGGCCCCTAAAAAAGAATAACGAGAATCAGCCGATCACCCAACCAAAAATACACCGAACACATGCCTTCTAGACACACACAAAATAAAAAGCACAGGTAAGTCAAAACGACTTCTCCTGTAAATTGAAGGGAAAACCACTCACACACAGTATGATAAAAAAAAACAAAGGAATGGACCAGCCAAATATACCCCAATAAATCTTGAATAAGGTAAAGAGAACTCTTTAGTAAACAATTTTACCCCATCAGCCACAGGTTGTAATATTCCTTTCAAACCTACCTTGTTAGGGCCCTGACGAAATTGTATTATTCCTAATCCCTTACGCTCCACCACAATCAAAAAAGCCACACCCAATAAAATAATTAAAATGGTTAACACATGAGACATTAATCAAGGCTTTTAGATGAATCGAACACCCATAAAATAGGTTCAAACTATTTTTTTTCCAATTAAAACCTAGAAAAGAGATTTTTCAAATCCATAAATGAGGCTACAACTCACCGCTTCTACAGCCGCTTTTCCTTCTAGACCAAAAAGAAATCTGCCCCTAAGATTCCCGCAAATGTAAAAACTCTTAAAAAGACACCGGTACTTAAATAGCGCTCCCTTAGTACACTGACATAAGTTATTATTCTTGAAGCTCTGCCATGACACACCCTTCCGTATAGATAAAAACAACAAGCTCCGCTCAAAAAGCATATTATTCCCCCAGGTAAAACTAGATACAACGAAGTTCAAGCCCCAGAACTAATAGAAAGAACCTCCCCGATAAAATTTAGGGAGGGAGGTAAACCCCTATTTAAAACACAACTTAAACATCATCAGAACACAAAAGAAGGATACCTAAGTAAGAGCCCCTTCCTCAGTAAAATACTCTGCCTACGACACCACTGGTAAAGACTACCAGCCATCCTAAATAATAAAGGAGAACATAAACCATGAGCAAACCCTAAACACAAGGCCCCTCTTCACCCTAAAGGGTACAATGACACTACTCCTATTAGACAAACTGACATATGACCGATCGAAGAATATGCAATTAACGCTTTAATATCCCTCTGACAAAGACAATAACACCTAGTTAAAACCCCCCCCCACGCCCTGAAAACTAAAAGAAACTCAGTTAGAAAGCTAATTCTTTTTATCCTGAAAACATCTCTTAATCGCATCATTCCGAAAATCCTAAGTTTAAGTAAAACCCCCGCCAGTAACATTGACCCCGCTAATGGCGCTTCAACGTGAGCCTTAGGCAACCACGTATGGAAGAAAAAAATTGGTAATTTTACTAAAAAGCCTAATATCATCCATACCCAGGCTACCCATTGAAAATCACCAAACCAGGAGAAACCATCAAACGTTCTTAGCTTAATCACCAAATATTCCGCTGAGTAACACCAATTATAAAAATGCCCAAGTAATACCAACATAGGAACTGAAGCACACACCGTGTACAGCATTATTGCTACCCCCGCCTGAAGACGTTCAGGGTTAAATCCTCACCTTAAGATTAATCATAAGGTTGGTAACAGTCTGAATTCAAAAAAAAAAAAAAAGAAAAATACATTTCTTACTAAAAATACCACTCTTGACCTAACCGCTACCCCAACTACCGCCGTCTCAAACCCGTTCTTATATTTTTCCCCTCTTTTCTCCCCCTTTTCTCATAAGAACAAATTTTTACACCTTGACACCAAACTTGCTATGCAAACTATTAACGTTATAAGAACTATAATATAACTAATCTGATCTATATATACCCCCCCTCTAATAAAATCCACATTTAAAAAATTTCTAAACCTAATAAATCCTATAAATAAAATTAACCCAAGTCTAAATACTCTTATTCCCCCTCCGAGAATAAACCCCGACCCCACAAAAACTACTATTATTCTAAATACGACTCTAATATTATATTAAAACGAATAACGCCCTTTAAAAATTCACCAAAGACCAACATAAACTACTAATCAACATAAAAGTACTACAAACGCATTTAAAAAAATTAAGTATTCCGACCCGAACTGTCCCATCTAAGCCTACACTAATTTATGTACTAATTGATTAACAGTCAACTGGTCTTATTAACCTAAAACTTAACTTATAAACTTTTAAACTTACCTTTCATCTTTCCCATTATTTTTCGGATACCTCCCGCTGGTCCATTCGAAGCAAATGATATTCCTCGCTGAGACTGTCCATGATAGCCCACTGGAAAACCCCGATGCCCCCATTCTGACTCAGATTTATTTACTATTGGAAAAATTAAACACCGCTGAAAGCTTAAAGCTTCATATAAAATTCATAGAAAATAACATATTCTAAACAAAGAAACCGAAGAACCTCACCTCGAAATATAATTAAATAAATAATACTGGTCCATATAAATTGGGTACCGTCGAGGTATACCCCCAAGCCCTAAAAAGTGCTGGGGAAAGAATGTAAAATTTACCCCTAAAAATAAAGATACAAACTGTCTTTTCCTCCAAAGCTTATGAAGGCCAACTCCTGTGACTATAGGAAACCAGAAATGGAAACCTGCAAATATTCCGAACACCGCTCCCATCCTAAGAACATAATGAAAATGAGCCGTAACATAGTAGGTGTCATGTAAAACAACATCTAAAGAAGCTCTTGATAAAACAATTCCTGTTAATCCACCAATCGTAAAGAAAATAAGAAAGCCCACTGCTCAATATATTATAGGTCAATCTCGTACAACACCCCCTCATATTGTTCCCAACCACCTAAATACTTTAACCCCAGTTGGAATTGCAATAACTATTGTTAAACTTCTAAAGAACGCCCGAGCATCCACATTTATTCCCATAGTAAATATATGATGGCCTCAAACAATAAACCCTAAAAACCCAATAGATAGTATTGCATAGAACATAGGTAATTTTCCAAAGACTCGCTCTTTTCCCACCCCAACTTTTACTACATGTGAAATAATTCCAAAGGCAGGAAGAATAAGAATATAAACTTCTGGATGCCCAAAAAACCAAAATAAATGGACAAATAGTATAGGATCCCCCAACCCAGTAGGATCAAAGAAAGCTGTATTAAAATTCCGATCAGTCAAAAGCATTGTTAGTGCCCCCGCCAAAACCGGCATTGCTAAAATTAATAGAAAACTAGTAACTCCAATAGACCTACAAAAAAGGGGAACTCGCTGAAATGGGTGGCACCCTGCACGTATATTACCCCAAGTTCTATAAAAGTTTAAAGAAGCTATAATAGATGAAGCTCCCCCAATATGAAGAGATAGGATTAAGAAATCTCCTGCCGCACCAGAATGCCCTATCATATTTCTTGACAAAGGAGGATAAAGTGTTCACCCACCACCAAAACCCCCTTCCCTAAATATTGAACAAAATAGTAAAAACATAGATCTTGGTAACACCCAAAAACTAATATTATTCATTCGGGGAAAAGCTATATCGGGAACAATTAGCATAAGAGGCACCAGCCAATTCCCAAATCCACCTATTATTATAGGTATAACCAAAAAAAAAATTATAATCAGACCATGCCTAGTCACAATTAAATTGTAAAGTTGAAAATCTTTTAACAACCTTAAAGGTATTGATAACTCCAAACGAATTAGAACACTAAGACCAGTCCCTACTAAACCTGCCCACAGAGAAAAAACAAAGTACAAAGACCCAATATCTTTATGATTTGCCCTAGCTAACCATCGACGCCCCCATTCAATTCAACTAACCCCTCGTAAAAACAGAACAAATACTACCCCTCTTAAACCACCACCAAAAATTTTCCATTCCTTTTTACGAAACTGAAATCAACAAGCATAATAGCTAAAAATTCTTCTATTTTTTGTATTATTTATTATTTCTTTCTCACCCATTAACCAATTTATACTTTTTAAGATATATTACTACATTGCTATTTTATAAAATAAATTAATATTTTCTGAGAGGAATCTCCTATCTGTAAGGCTTAAACCTACCGCATAAAACTTCTGCCACCCAGAATCAATTTCTATTTATAAATTAATAGCATAAGGAAAATCTTCCAATTTCAAAACGCAAATTTGACCTTTTTCTTAAAGTATTACGCTAAAAACAAAACTATTAACCAACACCACTTTCTAGTAGCATTACTATGTTACGGCTTATCCCATTTTATTAATATCAGGTGACCACCGGGCGATTTGTACGCACATTATTTACATCTATTCAAATTTCTTCACTCAAAAATTTTACTAATAAGTTCTACTTCCGCAAAAAATTTCATTTTTACATCCGTTATGCTAAACATTTGTAACTCAGCTAAGCCCTTTTCATATCCAACACGTCTACCTGAATTCCTATATTTTTTTTATAAATTTATATATTACACCTTATACTTCTATCCCGTCCAGGGTAGATTGTCAACGGCGGTATACCAAGCTTAGAAAAGGTAATGTTCACGAGGATCATCGGTTTAACCGCCAAGTTTCCCTAAATGGTTGTAATGCACCGCCAGAACTCTTGGTTTTTAAGCGGTTTTGCTCGTAGTCCCCATGGCTTTGAAGGCATCTTCAATAAAGGGGTCTCTAATCCCTGTCTTCATAGGCAGATTTATAAGATTTAAGTGTTAAAGAAAAAAAGAATCACTCTTCCTGATTATATTTCACCAAATACAGGCGTGTATATATCTTTATTATCCTGTTCCTTTACCATCTGGTAGTTAGAATTGAGGTATGTGGTTTAACCGCAGGTGCTGGCACCCCTATTTCCTTCCTCTATTTGTTTTTACCTGGGTATATCTGTCAATAATAGCCCAATCTTCGCCACTGAAGTAGGAAACTAATAATCAGCAATCTTAGTTTACCAACTAATTACGCAAATATGTGGATGTTTTAATAATATTAAATTATTTACAAATTCTATTGATACTATTTTTATTAAAAAAAGCTCCTCCATCACTCATATAATCTCCGTCCACCACTAAATTTTATAACATGTATAAACTAAAACCACACCCCAACCTGTGCCAAAATCAAACACACCGAAAACCCCGTTAATAAAGTTTTTGAAAAATTTAAGCTAAGAGCTTATTATTTCTAATTTTCAATTAATATAAGAATAGAACGAACTCGAATCGCCCATGACAAAAATTAGAAGTCTTCGCATAACCTATTATTCTCTATTCTGGGGGATCCTCCCTTCCGCAAGTTAAAAGCTTGCTGCTTTATACATAAGCTACCAAAACTTTTAGAATGCAACTCTCATTATTTTTTCCATCTTAAAGTACCTTCACGGTACTCATGTAACAATCCTAAAAGAAGAATAAAGATAAACCCCACCCCAAATAATAATATTCTTATACCTTCCCCTTTACTTAAAGAAATATTTATACCCACCACTAATGGTATAAATAAAATCAACTCTAAATCAAAAATTAGAAATAACAAACCTAAATGGTAAAACTGAAGAGAAAAGGGAACACGTGCACCACTTATTTTATCAAACCCACACTCAAAAGCCACTTTCTTTCTCTCAGAAATACGACTTGCCTTACCTACCAGTAGACCTAATCCTAAAAGACCAACCCCAATTAATGCTAAAAAAGAACAAACTCCCACCACCCCTAAATCTTGGCATCTATTAAATAAACTTGGATAATTTTCATTTAGTAATACTCACCTTCTCATAACTTTTGGGGAGACTTCTCCCACCTGTAGGTTGAAAGCCTACCGTGGTTTTTCCACTACAAAAGCTCTAAATAGATGCATTTTAAAGTATTTTAACGGGGGGTTTTTAACCGCTAATAACTCCAAAAGTTACTGTGCTATCTTACACCACCTCGCTATTATTTTTAATTTAAAAGTCCTAATAGATAAATAAGCCCTATTCCTCCCCACACCTGAATAATTATTATGAGTAAATCTCCTGAACTTATTTCGCTTGAATAAAAACGATTTTCTTTAAAAACAAAACTAGCTCTAGGGCTAGTTCCAATTCTTACCAAACAATTTATAATCAATCTCAAATAAAAATAAAATCTCACAATAGAACAAATAATTAGAATTAAGCACGAAAAAGGAAACTTCTGTCAAAGAACATAAACTCTAAGCATTTTTAATATTCCGCCCAGAAACGGAGGTATCCCAGACAATGAACTCAAATGAATTAAAATACCAATTTTTTCCATCTCATTCTCTCAAGCCCCTTGCTTAAAACCGTCATAAATATTACAATGATCTAGAAAACTAAACAATTTTTTTTTACCAAGAACTAATACGGCAAATAAAAAAACCACTCCATAAACAAAAAGATAAGTTCATAACAAAAACCTCCTGCACAAACAAATTACTACCAGCCATCCCCTATGCACTAAAGATGAATAACCAATTAAAATACGATAAGGTAAAACCCCCATTCCCCCTAAAGCACCTACCCCACTAGTAAAAAGAGCTCTCACTTCAAGAAAACCATGTATTCTTCTAGGAACCCCAAAGTTTCTTAACACATATAAAGGACCTACTTTTTGTACTCATCCGATAAGAAAACAACTTTTTCAAGAAATTAGACCTATTACAGAAGGCACTCAGAAATGAAAAGGAAACATTCCTAATTTGATTAATATTCCAACAAACCCTCTTAATCTCCCCCTCCATGTAAAAACTAACCCCCCACACCTTAACATAACAAATGAAAAAAAAATTAATATAGAACCAAGACTTTGAAAAATAAAGTATTTTATGGCTCCTTCGTTTTCTTCCAAAGACACACCTGAAACTAAACAGATGGCACCTGCAAACCCCCACTCCAATCAAAACCACACTCCAAACAGCCCTTTTCTTAAGACCACCCCGAGCAATCCTCTTAATACTCAAAGCATGCACATCACTGTCCTAGGCCCTATTCGCCTAACCGCCATCTTAAAACTTCAATAATGAAAATGGATGAGAACTGAATGAAGAGCACAACCGGGAAGAACTAACCAATAATGCCAAACCTAACACAGCCTCACAAACCGCCATACTTAAAAAAATAATAGCTATAAAAATACCAAATGAATTTATCTCAACATAAAAAAAGAAACAAACAAACAAAAACATGACTAACATAAACACCTCTAAACAAATTAGAATTCCAAGAAAACTCTCCCTGTACACTACAACCCCAATAGCTCAGCCCATCAACAATATTATTTCCATTATGCACCTAAATTCAAAACCGCTATCTTGTCAACAAGTTAATAGTTCTAATGTTTTAAGTCTATAAAAACAAGCTACATACTTTACTATCTTTCTTTTAATTGAAATATTAGATTAATAATTTATTCTTTCAACTGAAATATAATTTAATTTGGCCTCAGAGTTTCCTCACCTCAGTAGCTTCAACACTGTGTTCTTTTAAACTATTAAGACCATGCTCAAAATAAATAAACCTTTAAATCTTTCAATATACAAAAGACTGAAAAATCTTTTTACTTCAACCATAAATCCGATTCACTTAGATGAACTAAATAATCTTCATATTCTTCATCACTCCCGAAAATAAAAACATTTACAGGCATAGCCCTATGATGAACACCACACAGCTCATAACATTGCCCTTGTAAAAACCCAGGAATAATTGGAGTAACTGGAAAAGAGTTTATCCGACCTGGAACAGCATCTATTTTTACACCTAAAGCAGGAACACCCCATCTATGTATCACATCTGAAGTAACTACTGAAAGCACAGTAGTCTTGTTAGAAGGTAAAACAAACATTTGATCTGACAAACCTATTCGAGGCGTAAAAAGGTTTAATGTTTCATCTAATAATGTATTAAACCTAGAAAAGTTATATTTAGCTTTTGTATCTAAAGACCCTGACGAACTTTCTAAGTCACTATAAACCCTGTTATTTTCTAATATTTTTATTTTAAGCTCGTGATTAGCATGTTTGGAACAGTACATATCATAAACTTTCTCACTAGATTTATCATCATCATCTTTCTCTAACTTATAGTCCAAATATGAATCCACATTTATTCTTCCTACCCTAAAACCGTCACATCCATATAAAACCCCTAAAGATTTATACCCATCTTTATTTCCTTCTTTCTTCATATCAAACCACACATTAAAAGGATTGATATTATCTTTCTTTATTAAACAATCTTCGAAAAATAAACTTAACTTTTTTACTTCTCCACACACCTCTGAACCACTGCAATCTCACTCAACTCTATTAAGACAGTTTTTATCTATTAAATTAGGAATTTCTTTTAAAATTTTCTCACTTTCTGACTCTTCTAATATATGGTAAGCACAAACCGACATAACACCTATATCCGTAAAAACTTTTGGATTTAACTTAGAATCAGCATCAAGCCAACCTTTTGTTATTAATTCATTTTTAAGCTTGTAAACTAAATTCTTAAAAACATCCTTTTGCTCATCGCTTAAACTCTTAACATCATTTCTAGAATTGTCAACTAAACTCCTAAAGACATCTCCCTGCTCATCACTTAAACCCCTAACGTCATCTCTAAAGTTATCAACTAAACTCCTAGAGACATCTCTCTGCTCATCACTTAAACCCCTAACGTCATTTCTAAAGTTATCAACTAAACTCCTAGAGACATCTCTCTGCTGATCACTTAAACCCCTAACGTCATTTCTGGACTTATCAACTAAACTCCTAGAGACATCTCTCTGCTCATCACTTAAACTTTTAACGACATTTCTAAACTTACTAACAAAACTCTTAGGGTTGTATCCTCCTCTGGTGTCTTCAGTATAAATAAACAGATGTTTTAATTTCTCACTAGTAACACTATCAAACAAATTAACTGAAGTCAGATCGTCACCGAAACAACTCTTCCTAGCTACATACTTTATTCTTTCTACAGCAGAAACTTTCATAGGAGGAATTTTTTCAATAGAAATTTCTTCAGTAGAAACTTCTTCAGTAGGGACTTCTTCAGTAGGGACTTCTTCAGTAAAAGTAACACAACTCCTACACCCCCAATCACCAACACGATCAAACAAATCAAAATTTCAACGCATAAAAACAGACTCAAAAAGTCTTTTAGGTAAAAAATACTCATACTCCCAATACCACTGGTGAGCAGTAATCTTTCTCTGATAGTCAATTGTCTCACCCATTTCCATAGAGTATAAATTTGTTAAAGAAAAGAATGAAAGAAAAATAAGGACACCGGCAGGTCTAACAGTTCACAAAATCTCCAGCCAAGCACACTCCCTTCCATAACGATACCTTCTTTTTCCATTCACCGAAGGTATGAAGTAAGCTAAAATAACCATTCCAACAATTACTGTAATAACTACCACCACCCCCATCACAATATCATAATATGTTACTAAGTAACTACCTGTTGCAGTTACAACATTTCTAAATCCAAGCTGTCTTCATTCAACCATAGAATAATGCTTCTTTTCATATTGCACCTTTAAGATTGTACCTTAATTACTTCTCATGTATTATTATCCTGTTTCTTGGTTTATTAATATTTATACATAAACACTGTGCTACCTTATACACATTTGTACCCCCATACAATTTTCCTAGAAATTTTTATAAACCTAACCTCTTAAAAATTTTAAGTACTGATAAATTTAACTTATTTATTCTAAATAAGTAAAATTGTAAAATTTTTATAGCGAAAAACCAACAGATTTTTAATAAATAATTTCAAAAACCACACATTTCTTCTAAACATACAACATTCAATATAG